ATCCAATCGTGTTCAACTATTTCTTATCGATTCCTGTCAAAAAGGGACAGTTGGAATAGAAGGCCCCTAATTTTTTTTTCAAATCAATCTGTTTTTATGTTATTTCGTACTGTAAATTCTTTTTTTTGTGGGATCATTTTCCCACGAGAGGGAATGAGAAGAATTATAGAATGGATTGCTAGCTATGCCTAGATCGCGGATAAATGGAAATTTTATTGATAAGACCTTTTCAATTGTAGCCAATATCTTATTGCAAATAATTCCGACAACTTCAGGAGAAAAGGAGGCATTTACCTATTATAGAGATGGTGTGATTTGATTCTTTTTTTTTTTTATTTCATTTTTTTTCGGTCTTACGAGAAAGACACGTGATTCGGGAAAATTTTTGAAAAAATCGACGCTTGTTGAAGGTGAAGTTTGGAAATAGAACAATTCCTTCTGTCGTGTATCCTCGATTAATGCAACCTCAGATGCTATGGTTCAATTTTAGATTCTAGTATTGAGCGAAAGGTTACACCTAGAGGTTCTGTATTATGGGGCAATCCTACTCCACTAGTACCAATAGACAGCATAAGGCAAGAAGCACTACACCTAGGAATCAACAACACGAAACCCTTGTTAGAAATTACCCCTTTCCTTATTGGGCTCGGGACTAAAAGAATGGTTGGGACAACAAACATCCATCTCGTTCGTACTTTGGATACCAATATAACCATCGAAGGCTGTTGAAGTGACTAATTCCTGGAAATTAGGAGGCGTTGAAAACAAAGAAATTGTTGGAGTTCTCATTTCTATCTAGTCCCAACACGCTTGATGTTAAGAAAAGATCTCTTGCAGGAAGGTTGGCTAGAGATTTCTTGTAAAAACACTAGCCCCGCTCAGTCCATAATGAGAATATTTTCATCTTTTTTTATTATTCTCATTATGCACATAAAGGAGGAGCCGTATGAGATGAAAATCTCACGTACGGTTCTGTAACGGAGATTCTTTTAATTGAATGGCGACCGTAACGGATGTCAGCCCAATCCGAAGGAAATTATGCGGAAGCTTTACAGAATTATTATGAAGCTATGCGACTAGAAATTGATCCCTATGATCGAAGTTATATACTCTATAATATAGGTCTTATCCATACAAGTAATGGAGAACATACGAAAGCTTTGGAATATTATTTTCGGGCACTAGAACGAAATCCATTCTTACCACAAGCTTTTAATAATATGGCCGTGATCTGCCATTACGTGCGACTATCTTCACTATAGAAGTTAAAAAAAAGAAAAATAAAAAAGGCTTTCTACATATGCATCGTTTAAAACAACGATTTTTATCAGCTGTAGCAAAGAAAGAAACTTCATAGAAGTTGAAATATGAAGAAATAGATATGCCTAGCTACTTATTTCTATGGATAAAAAAGGATCTAATTGGTAGAGGAAGCACCGTAAAGATCAATTTGCGAGGTTTGGGGCCGATACAATAATAACTGCGTATTTATGTCATGATGGTAGATATATTTATCTCATGATGTGAGATAAAAATTAGGAATCCACTTATGTAATAGAGTCGATCCACTAAAGTCTTGAGCAGCGGTGTAGGATCAGATCCCAAAGATAGTAAGTTTTTTCTTTCTTAGGAAGGAAAGTCTTTTTCAAAGATTCTATATGAATTGCTATACGAAACCGAGATAGTTACCTTTCAGAAAATTCTAACGATAAGGTGCATTTTTTCTTCTGAAGGTGGGAAAAAAGATAAAACGAAATAAAACGGATTATTAATCCAAATTGAATCCACATTTCAGTTTAAAACTCATGTAATGAACCTCTTTGGTTAACCCGAAAAACGGGATAGATCCATGAAAAATCCTATTCGTTAGATATGGTAACGGGACACCAAAAGAATTAATGAGCCGTATGAGGTAGGAAACTCTCAAGTACGGTTCTAAGGGAAGGAATTAATCCACCTATTCCGACCGAGGAGAACAGGCCATTCGCCAGGGAGATTCTGAAATTGCGGAGGCTTGGTTTGATCAAGCCGCTGAATATTGGAAACAGGCTATAGCACTTACTCCTGGTAATTATATTGAAGCACATAATTGGTTGAAAATCACGAGGCGTTTCGAATAAAAGAAGGCGCCTTTTTTTATTTAGTTTATTATTAATTCTATCTATTCTATTATTATTTAGTTTCTAATTTAGAATATTATATATATATATTTATAATTTATATTTGTTATAATTAATTGTTTGTTGGCCTCATCAGTCAAATAAAAAATAGATCTTTGCTTTGTGGAAAGAGCCAATCGAAGAATTTCATTATATCCCTTCTAAGCATTCTATTTCATCTGATATTTCATAAGGATAAAATAAGGGATAGAGTACAAAATAGACTTCTTTCTTTTATTTTTATTAAAATTGTCTTAAAACTAATTTAAGTTAAAACTAATAACTAATTAAAACTAATCTAATATAAAGAAACCTAAATTAAATATCTAAATTAACAACTA